ATCAGGCAGGGTTATTTTGTGCAGAATAAGAAACAGCAGGTCAATCTGTACAAATTTCATTGTAAATGTGAAATACTTATAAAAATGTAGGAGAGATCAAGACAATGCAGCAGGATCGTTTATCTGATTGGCTAGTCAAGCATGAGCTAGTTCATAGATCTTTGGGCTTTGATTACCGAGGAATAGAGACTCTACAAATAAAAAACGAGGATTGGGACTCCATTGCTGTCATTTCATATGTATATGGTTACAATTATTTACGCTCTCAGTGTGCCTATGATGTAGCACCAGGCGGATTTTTAGCTAGTGTGTATCATCTTACGAGAATCCAGTATGGTATAGATAAACCGGAAGAGGTATGCATAAAAGTATTTGCTCCAAGGGATAATCCTAGAATCCCGTCTGTTTTCTGGATTTGGAGAAGTGCTGATTTTCAAGAACGCGAATCTTATGATATGTTGGGAATCTCTTATGATAATCATCCACGCCTTAAACGTATCTTAATGCCGGAAAGTTGGATAGGCTGGCCTTTACGTAAGGATTATATCACCCCAAATTTCTATGAAATACAAGATGCTCATTGAATGATAAGAAACTAATGTTCACTTATACGACACGACTCCAGATTTCATTCAAGTCAAGGAAGATTTTTACGTTCTGTTTTAGATGAAAGAGAATAACTACTGGACTCTAATTCGTATTATAGATAGGCTAAGCTAAAAAGGGCTTGATTGATATTATATTACCCAATTAATTTGGGAAATATCATATTCATTTCGTTCGTATGAGCAGAAAAAATAGGATGAATCAAAAGAGTTCTGTACCATGAACTTTGTACCGCGTACATCACTTAGATGAACCCAGGAAAGTAACGTAAGCAAGAATGAAGAAATAGAATAAATTAAATAGAAAAGAAAATACGAAATTAATAAATGAAAAAGGATCGGATTTGATTTGTACTGTGTTTGAAATGCATTCCGTTTATTCTTAGCCTTCAACTACTCTTTTTGATCTAAATATCAACTACTCTTTTTGATCTATATATGAAGACTTTACATTTTTTGTTTGAATGAGAGAAAGCACAGTATACACAAACAAGAAAGAAAAAAGAAAGGAAAGCAAAATCTCACTTTGTTCTTTACCATAACCATACATATATTTTTTACCCATCTCTAAAAAAGGGTGTATATATCTATATACCTAGATGAATAAATATGGATCATACTCTAGACTATTAACGAATATGTATCCGAATCCCGATCCATCTCGATTAATTTAGATGAATATTTATCCGATACATTTTTTCTGTTGTGTCAGGAACCAGATTTGAACTGGTGACACGAGGATTTTCAGTCCTCTGCTCTACCAACTGAGCTATCCCGACCATTTCTTATGCATCATACTAGTAGAGTACTTGTACTTATGTCAATTAAAGTAACTAAAATAAAAAAATAGTATAAAATATGACTTAGTAAATGTAAGGATAATGATATGAATTATGAATGATTTAATAATAGAGATTCCTTGCCTATATATATATGTTCATTTGTATGGTATAAAATCCAAAGATTTATGTTTGGTTAGATTCATTTGTGAAAGAGTAAAATGAATGAGAAAGATAATGAATTTTGTTTGAACCATTGATTAAAAAAATAGGATAAAGACTTAGCTTAGTAAGTAAAATGGGCTTTTTTTTGGGGATAGAGGGACTTGAACCCTCACGATTTCTAAAGTCGACGGATTTTCCTCTTACTATAAATTTCATTGTTGCCGGTATTGACTGACATGTAGAATGGGACTCTCTCTTTATTCTCGTCCGATTAATCAGTTTTTCAAACGATCTACCTAACTTTGGAATGAATGATTTGATTACTTAATATTCGATTCTTCCTTCAACTTCCATTGGAATGCATTTCTGCAATTTTTCAGAATTTCCTATTTCATAATCATTCATAATTTCCTAATAAACATTAATAATATAAATATATTATATGATATGGATTCGGGTCGTGATTAATCGTTTGATATGTAAGTATGTATACGTACGTATTAGGTATATACGGCCATCCTTTCTGTAATTTCGATAAAGGGATTCCTGTTACCAACGCAACGTAGTCAACTCTATTCGTTAGAACAGCTTCCATCGAGTCTCTGCACCTATCCTTTTTTATTCTAGTTTTATAAACCCTTGTTTTCTCAAAATATAAGGATTTGGCTCAGGATTGCCCATTTTTAATTCCAGGGTTTCTCTGAATTTGGAAGTTAACACTTAGCAGGTTTCCATACCAAGGCTCAATCCAATCAAGTCCGTAGCGTCTACCAATTTCGCCATATCCCCTTTCCTTTTTCTTTTAGACCGAGATCCATTTGTAATTTCATCCATCTCTTTCATTTATTTATTTATTTGGAAACCATTGAATTTAATTTATTAGATAATGATTCCTATATCGAAAAGTAGATGTTGCTATTTTATTTTTTTGACCATCCTCTATCAGTTCATCTTTATTGGATAAACCTTATTTATTTCAATCAGAAATAATTCTATCATTGATGTATTTGCAATTCAATATGAATAAATATATCCGACATATATTTTCTCTCTCTCTTTCATTTTTAAAGTGTTATTTAAAATACTGTAACGTTCGATATTCATTCTTTTTTTTTTCTTGCTATCTACTCCTTTTCCAAATGAAACCAGAATAATGTCTTATTCGAATTTCGATTGTATCTTTATCCTTATCTTATTCTTTTATTAGGACTGATCCGCTATAATTTAATTAGCATAATTTTCTATAACTGCTTTAGTCTTTAGTTAAGCTTTAAGAAAAATTAGATTTTTTCTAATCAGAATTTCCAATTTCATTTGATATGATCATATATATATATTTTCATTAATGAAATATAATGTTATTATATTCTTAACTTAACTATTCTTAAATATTCTAACTATTAGAATATTTTTTTATTCAAAAAAAAAATGAGATAAATCTAAATAAAATAGAAATAGAATGTATATTTTAATGTATATTTATAATAATATTTATTATAGAATTTTATAGTCTAATTCAAATTTTAGATAATTATAATTTAATGTATAATTAGTGTATAGTCAAATTTTATTCTAAATTTATTTATTCGAAATTGAGAATAGAAAATTTCTATAATGATAGAATGCAAATTCGAATTTCTTCTAATTATTTTTAGAATAGAATATATTCTATGTATATACTATTATTATATACTATTATTATAGTATATATATACATAGTATATATAATATACATAATTCTAGTATAGAATATATATTCATATATATGTTATATTATTTTTATTTTATTTATAGTTTAGATATAGTTTAGAACTTGTAACTATGGAACTATAAACTATATAGTTATAGTTTTCAGTTATAGTTTTCGTGGAGTTCATATGAAATTAATAGCTAAGATTAATATAATAGCAAAGATCCGACATTTTTCTGTATTCCTATACACTATTTAGTAAGACTATTTCTGTTATATGAGCCTGCTTAGCTCAGAGGTTAGAGCATCGCATTTGTAATGCGATGGTCATCGGTTCGACTCCGATAGCCGGCTTTTTCTCTATCAATTTTTCTATGATTGAAAATCTCTCCTCTCCTTTTCTCCAAATGAAATGCTGGATCGCTGATCTATTATGTCGTGGTAACTTACAACTATTAATAAATCAACTAGTAATAAATCAACTATTAATAAATAATGGATTAGAACAATTAGATCTCTACCGAACAAATCATCAAACAGAGCCTCAACTTACTATCCTTATCTTATATATACATATATATATAAAATATATATAGACAAAAAATATATACAAAAAATACAGATATTGATAGAATCTATTTTTTTTAGTTGTAGGACTTTAGTGGATTTTGCTTTGTTTATCCTTTAGTTCAGTTTTAATTACGATTTTTTGTGTAAAATGAAATTTCAATAAAATAAAAAAGGAGTCTTTATGTCTCGTTACCGAGGACCTCGTTTCAAAAAAATACGCCGTCTGGGAGCTTTACCAGGACTAACTAGTAAAAGACCTAGATCCGGAAGTGATCTTAAAAACCAATTGCGTTCTGGTAAAAGATCCCAATATCGTATTCGTCTAGAAGAAAAACAGAAATTGCGTTTTCATTATGGTCTGACAGAACGACAATTACTTAGATATGTACATATCGCTGGAAAAGCCAAAGGGTCAACAGGTCAGGTTTTACTACAACTACTTGAAATGCGTTTGGATAACATCCTTTTTCGATTGGGTATGGCTGCGACCATTCCTGGAGCCAGGCAATTAGTTAACCATAGACATATTTTAGTTAATGGTCGTATAGTGGATATACCAAGTTATCGTTGCAAACCCCGAGATATTATTACTACGAAGGATAACCAAAAATCAAAAGGTCTAATTCAAAATTCTATTGCTTCATCTGCCCACGAGGAATTGCCAAAACATTTGACTATTGACTCATTCCAATATAAAGGAGTAGTAAATCAAATAATAGATAGTAAATGGATCGGTTTGAAAATAAACGAGTTGTTAGTCGTAGAATATTATTCTCGTCAGACTTGAACCTAACGAAAATAAGAAAGATAGGTTCATAGAATTTGGAACCCTTTTCACGAAACTAAATAGATCTAAGGGTCTTAATCCGCATTTTTATCATTCACATATCACAAATGGATCAACAGTAGGATTTTTTATTTTTTGCTCTTTCGGATATTTGTATTTTACGTACCACAGTAATTAGGAATAGAGAATTTATATCAAATAAGAGAAGAGTCTTATTGCTGGAATAATGGTATGAATTGTTATTTGATTTGATATATAGTGGTCGATGACGTTGTTTAATTAACAGAACCGGAAAGAGAGGGATTCGAACCCTCGGTAAACAAAAGCCTACATAGCAGTTCCAATGCTACGCCTTCAACCACTCGGCCATCTCTCCTACATAATCTTATTATTGGCTAGAAACTGAATGAATGGCGAGTTATTCATATTACTGCCATACAGGTACGACTGATCACAGGTTCCATAGGAAAAATTCCTTTCCAATTTCATATTTCTCAACAACAACTTCTCTCATCAGCTACCCCACGGATATATTCCAAATTCGTGAATGATTTTTCTATTTCGATTGTATAGCGTGACGTATACACGTTATGCAAACAGAATGTACGGTTACTCTACTCTATTTTATCATGGATTGATTATTCTATTCTTTTTTCTCTTTGGATCATAACCAAATTAAAACTTCTCGAGTTATCAGAATCCCTAGTAAACTAAAGTTCTTAGTTATTCAACTTAGATGAAATAGTAATAGTTCTGCTCATTGGTATACTCAAAAATTGGAATGAAATCCAATCTGATTCAAATATTTCATATCTCTCGTTGTCCAAATAAAAAGGTGGGCAATTTGAGCAGAAAGCCCATATCGAGCTATTTATTAGAAAAAAATTATTCGGTTTTTATGTTATTTTGTACTGTAAAATTCCTTTGTTTGTGGGATCATTTTCCCCGAGGGGAATGAAAAGAATTATAGAATATAGAATGGATTGCTAATTATGCCTAGATCTCGTATAAATGGAAATTTTATTGATAAGACCTCTTCCATTGTAGCCAATATCTTATTACGAATAATTCCGACAACTTCAGGAGAAAAAAAGGCATTTACCTATTACAGAGATGGTGCGATTTGATTCTTTTTTCTTATTTTTTTAGCCCGCACCTCAGTCTTACGAGAGAGAGAGGCGGTTCGGGATAAAAAGAACCAAATTATTGAAATAAACCTACGCTTGGTGAAGGTGAAGTTTGGAGATAGAACAATTCCTTCTGTCGTGTATCCTCGATTGATGCAGCCTCAGATGCTTCAATTGTCGATTTTAGTATTGAGCGAAAGGTTACACCTATAGGTTCTGTATTGCAGGTCAATCCTACTTCACTAGTACCAATAGGCAGCATAGGGGGAAAAAGCACTACACCTAGGAATAGGAATCAACAACACAAAAACTTTGTTATATTTGTTATAAATTACCCTTTTCCTTATCGGTATCGGGACTAACAAAAATGGTTGGGACAACAAACATCCATCTCGTTCGTACTTTGGATACCCGTATAACCATCAAAGATCGTTGAAGTGACTAATTCCTGGAAATAGGAGGCGTTGAGGACAAAGAAATTGTTGGAGATACCATTTCTATCTAGCACTAATATGATTGGTGTTAAGAAAAAACCTCTTGCGGGAAGGCTAGCTAGAGATTTCTTGTAAAAATACTAGCTCCTTTCAGTTCATAATGAGATGAGAATAGTTCCATTTTTATTCTATGGATTATTCCCCTTAGTACTATGCACAGAAGGGAGGAGCCGTATGAGATGAAAATCTCATGTACGGTTCTGGAACGGAGATTTTTTGAATAGAATGAACGACCGTAACGGATGTTGGCTCAATCCGAAGGAAATTATGCGGAAGCTTTACAGAATTATTATGAAGCTACGCGACCAGAAATTGATCCCTATGATCGAAGTTATATACTCTATAACATAGGCCTTATACACACAAGCAATGGAGAACATACAAAAGCTTTGGAATATTATTTCCGTGCACTAGAACGAAACCCATTCTTACCACAAGCTTTTAATAATATGGCCGTGATCTGTCATTACGTGCGACTATCTCCACTATAGAACGAAGGAAAAAAGAAAAAATTGGCTAGTAAATAAATAGGCTTTCTACATATGCATCGTCCAAAGCAACGATTTTTATCAGCTGTAGCAAGGAAAGAGACTTCACGAGAACCAAAATAGGAATAAAAAAAAGTACGGCCTATATACTATACTCTATGGATAAAGGATCAAATTGATAGAAAAAGCACCGTAAAGATCAATTAGCGAGCTATTGGGTCGATACAGTTAAGAACTGCTTACTTATGTCATGATTATGGGACAAAAGTTAGGAATCAACTTATGTAATAGAGTCGATCCCCTAAGGTATTGAGCAGCGGTGTAGCATCAGATCCCAAAGATAGTAAGTTCTTTTTTCTTATGGAGAAAAGTCTTTTTCAAAGATTCTATATGAATTTCATATATGAAACCGAGATAGTTACCTTTCAGAAAATTCTAACAATATAGGGAATATTTATGCTTCATTCTTCTGAAGGTGGGAGAAAAGATCAAACTGATTATTGATCAAAATTAGGGTTTGAAACTTATGTAATAAACTTCTTTTGGTTAACCCAAGAAAAAATGGGATAGATTTATGAAAAATATAATTCAGTTAGCATAGGGTAGATTAAGATAGGACACAAAAAGAATGAATTTATGAGCCGTATGAGGTAGGAAACTCTCAAGTACGGTTCTAAGGGAAGGAACCGCCTATTCCGACCGGGGAGAGCAAGCCATTTTACAGGGTGATTCTGAAATTGCGGAGGCTTGGTCCGATCAAGCTGCTGAGTATTGGAAACAAGCTATAGCGCTTAC